AATTCTATAGCAATTAAATAAATAAAGGTCAAATCTTATGAAATTCATGTGTATTAGTAAGATGAATATATTATTAGCTAAGAGAATAATAATGAATAATATGAAAAGACTCATATGCTATTGGTATTATTTTTGTCATTACGATCCATAATAGCAAATTATTGCTTTTACAGAATGCATTGATCGATTCTATTATCTCTCCCTGTTTAAGATTAAATAGATTTGAAAAAGGGCCTTAGATATAAGATATAACAACTCGTGGATTCTCTATCGGAAAATTCCAATTATAGGCTTTGCTTTGAACCTATACTATCTCGTCGCCCGGCTTGCGCCCCCAAAAAGTCGAGTTATGAAATGAGAGTTTGAAGTCTTCAAAGACTCATTCCAAATATGGGTCTTTTGTACTCGAAATTAGGTTTCATATCAGTAAAAAAGTTGTTTTGAAGCAAACCTATACACTGGGGCGCAGCACGGCGATAGAGTCAGTCAAATGATAAATGATGTGATTCTGATCTATAAAAAAAAAGGATATTTTGAATTTTTAATGGAATCGCGAGTTAGCGGACGATTCGGCAGACAAAATGCTAAATGATAAAACCAACTCACGGAAATCGAAAGGGGGCAAACACTAATGGATTAAAAGACAATTAATTCATTATCTTTGAGACAAGACAATAAATTCTTGGGACTGCTTTTCCGCACAATAAAAGCGACGGGTCAGGGGATTGCTAATTCATCCAAATTCCAACCCTAATATTATTGTAGAAAGTGTAGAAAGTAAGCATCGGTAGAATTGGAATTTTGAATGATGGGCAATTGGTTTGGAGTAGAAAATTGGGATACAAATATAGATTGTATAACAGCCAGCCTAAGACCCATATGATTTACTATTTGATTCCATTTGTCTTGGGTCTCGTTGTAGTTTTTTTTACCCAACCCGGGCTCATGTCATGATTTTTCCTTCAAAAATCAAAAATCCCCTTCTTTTGGGTATACAAAAAGAGAAAAGGGCCTCTTGATTGTGGTCAGAGGTCAAAATCATCATATTATGTAATAGCACCATGAAGATTAATGAATATGAAGAATAGGTTTGTTTATCCGAAATTTCAAAACACCGGTTGGGTCCATTGAACTTCATTTTTACATTTTTATTAGTTTTATGCTTCGAACGATCCCAAAAGAGCGAGTGTGCTGGAATGATTCTATTCCGATGGAACAAGCACCCGGCCAGCTACAAACAATATAATAATGAGAAAAGTATACTAGAATACTATAAATACACTAAAGAATTAGTAAGATAGAAAGAAAAAGAAATGCCATTTTTTTTTTTTCATTTTCAATTCATTACCAAATTAGGGCTATACGGACTCGAACCGTAGACATTCTCGGTAAAACAGATCAAACGTTTTATTATCGAAATGATTTGACCTGTTTCAAAGACCCAACATGCATTTTTTTTTTGCATTGGGCTCTTTCATCAACTGATAGAAAGATCAGCTAGTCCGCCATATTTTTCTTGATAAAAAGATAACAAGATGGCTCCACGTGCTATGATTCAGTATTTGTATTTCTGCTCATGAGCAATACCAAAGTGTTTCAAAGAAGAGTTGGCTTGACGTAGGTCTGCCTATGGCCTAGATCAACCTAAGTGAAATGTAGTCTCTATCGCTCTGCTCAAAGCGTCAAATATGAAACTTTATACACCTTAAAGTTCATAGGACGAAAAGAGATTTTTTGAGGTCCTTCTACTCATTCTACCTAGCATTGAGTGGTCTGAATATTGACCTTATCAATTATCAAATCTATGATGGGTTCGATTTTAGTGCCCAAATGGGCACCCTACATAATTGGACCAATCAAATATTTGTCAGGCTCTTGTTCTCTCGAATCCATGGAGTAAGACATCAATTTCTCAATAAGAGAAATTCTGTTGATTGCATGATGGACTCCTTTGAAAAACATTGGCGCGCGTGTAAACGAGGTGCTCTACCTAACTGAGCTATAGCCCTTTTATTTGTGAGAAATATTTTACTTTGTATTTCATGTCTTGTCAAGATGAATAGTACTATTCATCTTGACAAGACATGATTGATCTCTCATATGTTTCCTGTGAGAATATTGCTTAGAAGTCAAATTCTATCTATAATCCATCAATGTGAGGGGTTTCTTTTGTTTCTCTTTGTGATGATAAATAACCTACTTAACCCAGTGGTTAGAGTATTGCTTTCATACGGCAGGAGTCATTGGTTCAAATCCAATAGTAGGTAGAACTTATTAGATACCGCAGTCAATGGTATCTAATAAGTATTTCTACCCGCCTTCTTTATTCTTTGTTATTTATTTTGTACCTTTTCCATTCCCTGCTACTCCTATTCTATTGAATTGATTGATTTTTTCCTTGCATCAGAATCCGATTACCCTTGATTGAGTCGGCAGAATCAAAAAAAGAGTATATAAACACAACCTCTTTTTATTATTTGGCCACGCCAACAACTAATTACGAGATTGCATTAATAGCCTCTACTCGCGTTCTAGCTCGTCTGAGAGCTAAATTCGCCTCAATTGTTTGTCTTTTCCCTTCAGCTCTACTCAAGTTAGCTTCCGCTATTTCAAGAGTTTGCTGAGCTTCTTTTGGATTAATGTCACTACCCCTTTCCGCATCGTTTACTAAAACGGTTATTTCATTATTGACTATTCTAGCGAAACCACCCATCAAGGCTATTGTAAACCATTGTCCCTTCAGACCTATTCTCAAAATGCCTATATCTACAGCCGTGGCAATGGGGGCGTGATTTGGTAATACACCAATCTGACCACTATTAGTAGATAAAATGATTTCTTTCACTTCCGAATTCCAAATAATTCGATTAGGAGTTAGTACACATAGATTTAAGGTCATTTCTTCGATTTGCTCTCCTCGTCTAGGTTCAGAGCCTTCGCGGTAGCTTCATCGATGTTACCTACCAAATAAAAGGCCTGCTCAGGAAGACTATCTAATTCTCCGGAAAGGATCAGTTGAAATCCCCTAATTGTTTCTCTTAGACCAACATATTTTCCCGGGGAACCCGTAAATACTTCTGCTACGAAGAAGGGTTGTGATAGGAAACGCTCAATTTTTCGTGCTCTTGCTACAGTTAAACGATCCTCTTCGGATAATTCGTCCAACCCAAGAATAGCTATAATGTCCTGAAGTTCTTTGTAACGCTGTGAAGTTTGCTTAACCCTTTGCGCAGTTTCATAATGTTCCTCGCCAACGATCCGAGGTTGAAGCATGGTTGACGTTGAATCTAAAGGATCTACTGCTGGATAGATCCCTTTGGCAGCCAGTCCTCTGGATAATACAGTAGTGGCATCTAAATGTGCAAATGTTGTGGCAGGGGCGGGGTCAGTCAAATCGTCCGCAGGGACATAAACTGCTTGAATGGAAGTTATGGATCCCTCTTTGGTAGAAGTAATTCTTTCTTGCAAAGAACCCATTTCTGTACTAAGAGTCGGTTGATAACCTACAGCAGAAGGCATTCTCCCTAATAAAGCAGATACTTCGGACCCTGCTTGGACGAAACGAAAAATATTGTCGATAAATAGAAGTACGTCTTGTTCATTAACATCCCGGAAATATTCCGCCATGGTTAGGGCAGTTAAACCAACTCTCATACGAGCTCCCGGCGGTTCATTCATCTGACCATAGACTAGGGCTACTTTTGATTCTGCAATATTTTGTTCATTAATGACTCCCGATTCTTTCATTTCCATGTAAAGGTCATTTCCTTCACGAGTACGTTCACCTACTCCGCCAAATACGGATACGCCTCCATGAGCTTTGGCAATGTTGTTGATCAATTCCATGATGAGTACTGTTTTACCTACTCCAGCCCCTCCGAAAAGTCCGATTTTTCCTCCACGGCGATAAGGAGCTAAAAGATCCACTACTTTAATCCCTGTCTCAAAAATCGATAATTTGGTATCTAACTGTATAAAGGCAGGCGCAGATCTATGAATAGGAGATGTTGTGCGTGTATCTACAGGACCTAAATTATCAACAGGTTCTCCAAGAACGTTGAAAATTCGTCCGAGAGTCGCTCCACCAACTGGAACACTTAGAGGAGCTCCTGTGTTAATCACTTCCATCCCTCTCATCAGACCATCTGTTGCACTCATAGCTACAGCTCTCACTCGATTATTTCCTAATAATTGCTGTACCTCACAAGTCACATTAATTTCTTGGCCAAGAGTATCTTGACCTTTAACTACTAAAGCGTTGTAAATATTAGGCATCTTTCCCGGCGGAAAGGCTACATCCAGTACCGGACCAATGATTTGAACGATACGCCCCTGGTTTTTTTCTTCAAGTGTGGAAACCCCAGGACCAGAAGTAGTAGGATCAATTCTCATAAGAAAAAATAATCAAAAGAGAGTCTTCTTTCATTTTGCAAACCTAAAAAACAAAAAAATGTCCGAAAGAAAGTTGAGCCCTTAATCCAATAAGAAATGGGAGTTAGTACTCGATTTCACTGATACGATCCAACTGAATCCAATTCCATTCTTTAACTCAATTCAATAAGTGAAGTTTCAAGTTCAACGACCTCATTTTCAAAAAGATCAAGTAGATAAATTAAGAATCATGAGGAATTCTTTCATTTCGCTAAGATTATAGATATTCCTAACGGAATTCGAACCTGAACTCTATTTATAGATTGATTCTTTTTCTGGCATTAGCCATTGTTTTTTCTTTTTGCATATTGATTTCCACCTATTCTTCTTATAGCCTTTCTTCAGGAATTCCACCTATTTTCACATCTAGGATTTACAACTACAAGACACTGTCAAAAGTTCATTTTTCTATTTAAATACTTATCAAGATAAAGTAAGGGATTAGAAACTGAAAAAAAAAAAAAGGGGGGGGGTTGCGCCATACATACGAAAGAGTATACAATAATAATGTATTTGGCGAATCAAATACGATGGTCTAATAACAAAGCATTCTGATTAGTTGATAATTT